CGAAATTCAAAACTACCTGTTATCCAATAAAAACCTAAAATTCCTAATAATAAACCAAAATCTCCTACACGATTCGTTACAAATGCCTTTTGACAAGCATTTGCTGCAAGAGGTCTTGTAAACCAAAACCCTATTAAGAGATAAGAACACACTCCAACCAATTCCCAAAAAATATAAATTTGAATCAAATTCGAACTAGTAACTAATCCCAACATCGAAGTACTGAAAAAACTCATATAAGCAAAAAATCTCAAGTATCCTTGATCGTAAGCCATATAATTATCACTATAAATAAGAACCATAATCCCAACAGTAGTGATTAACATTGACATAATAGAAGTAAGTGGATCGATTAAGTAGCCGAATTCTAAAGAAAAATCATTATCGAGAGCCCAAGACCATACATATTGATAGATCGAATTGCTATTTATTTGCTGAATAGACAGATTCATTGAAAAAATCATGACTATACTTAACAATAAAATACTCGGAAAAGCCCACATACGACGAAGATTTCTCGTTGCTGTCGGAAAAAGAAGAAGTCCCACTCCTATTAACATAGGAACTAGAAGTGGAACGAAAGGTATGATCCACGCATATTGAAATGTCTGTTCCATAATTTTTTTTTTTAATTCTTAATTAATTGTTTCCGATTCACTGGATCTTATCTCTTTTGAAAGGAGTCAATAAAAAATCAATATATGCACTAACATAACTAGAATTTTTTGAATTTTTAGTTCTTTTTTCTGCTCAATACTTCAAATATTCAAATCAATAAGTTACAATTGGTCAAATCGTAGGAAAAAAGAAGAATTAGAAATTAAGAGTCTCCTTCTAATTTGAAAATGTAAATCAAAGGTCAAATAACTTTTTTATGTTTTTATTAAACATAAAAAAGTTATTCCCTTTCTTGGAGTATTTTAATTTTATTCCATGTATATGAAATATAGCATGGAAATGAAATATAGAACGACGGAAGTAAACAGAAGGGAAAATTCGAGTTCATATTCTTTAAATTGTATTAAGTTCAACAAATTCAATTTCTATGACATAAAAGATTCTATAAATATAGATTTGAATGAGAAAGAATTTGAAAGAAAAATCCCAGTCAATACAAACCTTTTTACGGATATTTTTGGAAATGGAAAAAACAAATAAACAAAAATAGTCTTCTTTTCTCTATTTTTAGTAATATTTTATGTGATTTTCCCATATCTTTTACCTAATTGGATCCATTTTTTTAACCTCTTCTCTAAAAAAATATATAAGAAATTAGGAAAGCACAGACTTTTTTTGAACAATAGATGTCTTTCACATCCAGCTATATCAACGAGTAATCTCTTAATTTTTATTTAAATGGCAGTTCCAAAAAAACGTACTTCTGCATCAAAAAAACGTATTCGTAAAAATTTTTGGAAAAGGAAGGGGTGTTGGGCGGCGTTAAAGGCGTTTTCCTTGGGGAAATCTCTTTCGACCGGGAATTCAAAAAGTTTTTTTGTGCAACAAACAAATAAAAAATGAAATAAGTAATAAAACGTCGAAATTATTTCTATCGACTTGACTCAAAAATTGACTCATTTCATTTCGAAAATAAAATTCCCGATTTTCATTCCCGGTTGAGTTAATCAACATGAAATGGAATTTCCTATGTTCTTAGCATACGTAGAATAAGAATTCTTCTCTTTACCTTACCAAATAAAAAAAATACTTTTTTTGTTGACAAAAAAACACAAGATACTTAATTTTATTTTGTTTTGAGTAGATTTTCTCATTTTTAAGGTGGGGAGTCTTTTTTCCCCACCGACCCCTTATTTTGTTCTAATAATATAAGGTTTTCTTTTTTCTATATATCCACTCTCTTGATCTCTAGAATCTATAGAAGGGTGGGGAACCAATCTTTGGTTACAAAAATTAGGAAAATCATTGAAACTAATTAATTGTTGATCAAAATCCTAAACTTTTTTGTGTAACTTTCTTACTTTTGTTTTTGGATTTTCTCTGAATTCCTATATAGACCCCCGTATATCTCTCGCCATGAATCCACTCAAAAACACTTAGTGAAGATATTTTTGATAAAATAAATATGTGTCAATTTTGAATCATCAAAAAGCAATTTTTTTTTGGGGGGGGGGTTCTGTCCCTTAATTCATAGTAGGATTATTTAGTTTTAGAAGAGTTCAAGTTGAGGAGAGTCTAAAATAGACGAAAATAAAACTAAGACCTAAATCCAAATAATGAACCTTCAAACACCTGTTTCAAAGAATTTTTATTCATAAATTTTAATATCTTCTAAAAAATATTGTATACAATTGAATTCTTAAATCTAGACGGTTGCTTAGTCACAGGCTATTATGAGTTCAAGACAGGCCGCTATGGTGAAATTGGTAGACACGCTGCTCTTAGGAAGCAGTGCTAGAGCATCTCGGTTCGAGTCCGAGTAGCGGCATGTCATCTACGAAAAAAACGAAATAGATCCTATAATGAATAATGAATTCAATTC